GTTTGTGCGCCTACTCGCTCCCAATGAACCTTAGATAAATTGTATTGAGACTGACCTCTTAACCAGTTTTTCCATGGATTCGTTCCAAAATTTCGAAGTTTCTTATGCTTTAATTCGGAATGCAATATTCCCTGTCTTTCAAAAGAATCCTTTATTGCAGTCTTAAGAAAAAAAGACGTTCCGCGATATTGAAGAACAGATCTTAACTTATCACTAACTAGGGTTTGTGATAATTTGTAAAATACATATGCTTGTGACAGGGAAGATAAATTTGGCAAGGAAGCAAATTTCGGAACAATCTGTGACTTCCGCTTATTTATATTTTTTATAGTCGAACTAAAGGTAATTCTTTTTTGATTTGTTTCAGTATTGGAAATGTCTTTCTCAAAAATTTTTTTTGTTAAATTGATTCTAGGAATCTTAATGATACATAGAAAGATATCTAGGTATATTTTGTATATTTTTTCAATGAAAATTTTTTGAAAATAATTCCATTTACTTATTAATCGAACATTTCTTCTTTTTACAATTTTCCAAATATTTTTTGGTGATTCTACATTATTATTTTGCTTTTTGTGGTTAGGACTATTATTTAGTCCTGGAGTTACTTTTTTTTTTTCTTTTGTAATTCTTTCTATTTGATTTTTGATTGTGCTTGTTCTATTAATCAGATTTTGTATTTTTTCTTCTGAATTTGTAGAAGCTGTAGATCGAATTTGACTAAATGATTCATGAATTATCTCATTGCTGATTATAGAATCTTTTTCTTTTTGAGTTTCACTCGATTCATCTACTCCTATCCCTTTCAATCTTGTATTTTTTTTTATTATTTTCAAAATTGTGCTTTTTAGAACTAGAACCCTTTCTTTAAGCCGTTTTATGCTTTCTTTAAGCCGTTTTATGCTTTCTTTTGGGTTTCCTAGAACTCTAACAAAATTTTGCTTTATTTTTTGGTTGAAAACGCTTCTTATAAGTCGAAAGGCGCTCCCTTCCAATTTTTCTGCTGCTAATCTTTGACTTTTTTTGCCTAGTTCGTTAAAAATGGGCCCCCAAAAAATGGAAAAGGAACGGTTGGGTCGGGCACCACCCCAAGGATAGTCAGCTAGTCCCCAGAAAGACCTTATAAAAGCATAATCGTTGGTTATCCTTTGTCTATCATCCGCTGTGTGCCAAGGTTTCAACTCTAAAGGCCATAAAACTTTGACCTGAAGACCGTATTCCCACCACTCCTCCGGAAAGTTGCTGATGGATATGACGCCTATAGCAAAACCGTCATCGTTGCATAAAAGATGAGTCTCGTTTTCCCAGTCCTTTCTATCCTCAGCCCACTCGGGCTGCTGCAAAAATAAGATACGACCAATATTTTTAGCTATTATCGCTAAAGGCAATGCAATATATCTTCTAAAATAGGAGTTAAAAATTAATACGATACCTCTTACTCCTAGCCCATAATAAAGCTCATTCCATGCATCTATTCCATCCATCCGGAACAGCTCTTCTTCGGGGTCTAGTTCGATTTTCTCTTTTTTGATTCTTTTCAATTTTTTCCGTTCTTTCAATGCTTTGCTTTTTTTTTCGTCTATCTTCCTTTTTGTCTTCCTTTTTGTCTTCCTTTTTGTCTTCCTTTTTGTTTTTGTCTGTTCTTTCTTAGGTCCCTTAAGAGTGAAAAGGTCCCCTTTTTTGATTCTAAACCTATGCAGCAAATTTTGCATTTTCAAAACAAGGGGTTTCACTACCCTAAAAGAACTAGACAGTGTACTTTTTAAGAAGCCCAAAAAAAGAGGGGAATGCGGAAACATTTCAATCTGTCTTACAACCACTCCGTTTTTACGCCTTAGGACGCTCGCAACACCTTTGATGTCATCCTGATGCCAAAATTGGTCGCGCACCGCTCTCAAGGAGGTCCTCCACACGTCCTTATTCTCGGTTTTCCACTCGATATTGGTGATGAGGCTGCCAACGTGAACATGAGCAAGGCTTTTCTCAAAGTCAATACTATAAGGGTCTCCCCCACTCTTGATCAAATCCTTCTTAACCTTCTCATTAATCTCTTTAGCAATCTCCGGATCAATCTTATTACTATCTTTAGAAAGATTTTTGATAAGTAAATTTTGAGTATCTTGATTCAAAATAATTTCATATTTGTATTGGGCTGATATAATATCAAAGCACTCATTATCTCCCCGCTTGGTCACAAAGGGTTCGCCCAGGTCGTATGCGACCTCGCGGAGTAATACGTATGACCAGCGAGGGACGCGTTGATTGATGTGCGCTCGTCCCACACTTTCTCCCACTTTATAAGTCTTTAGTTGCTGTAGCTTTTTTAGTTTTCGCTGGTTCCAATCAATGCCCCCCCCCCCTTTTTCCCAAGGCTTAGAAAAAAATTTTGCCAAAGGATTATAATATAATTTTCCTTCTGCTCTTAGTTTTAGTGTTTTACTTTTTAGTATCGCGAACATTCTCTCTTCAAATTTTGGGGACTCGAAAATGAAACCTGGCAAAAGGGTCTCATGAATTTGATTTAGAGCAAGGATTTGCTTAAGTTGAGATTCTGTAGGTTCATCGTCGATTCTTTCACGAGATTTTGTAGTTCCATTTTTTTTTTTTCGACGAGATTTTGTAGTTCCATCGTCGATTCTTTCACGAGATTTTGTAATTCCATTTTTTTTTCTTCGACGAGATTGCATTGCATTCTTTTTTCTTCGACGAGATTGCATTGCATTCTTTTTTCTTCCACTAGATTTACTAGATTTAATTACATTGTAGACTTTTTCACGAAATTCACCCAATTGAAGAAGTGCCCTTTCTTCGCTTAGACGTGCTTCTTCGCGTAGACGTGCTTCTTCGCGTAGACGTGCTTCTTCGCGTAGACGTGCCTCTTCTTCCCTTTTCTCCTGTTCTTTGCTTTTCGGTGCCTTTTCTTCGCTTTTCTCCTTTTCTTCGCTTTTCTCCTTTTCTTCGCTTTTCTCCTTTTCTCCGCTTTTCTCCTTTTCTTCGCTTTTCTCCTTTTCTTCGCTTTTCTCCTTTTCTTCGCTTTTCTCCTTTTCTTCGGGATCCTCGATTACTTTTCTAAACTTTTTGATTCTTCCACGAGAGGGCCCATTCAACAAAGGATCATACCTTTTTGGTAGGCAGAGGCAGGTTTCGTTCATTTTCTCAATACAAACCCGAGTCCTTTTGTCGAGTATATCTAGAAAAAGAAATCCCGTGTCTAGAGCCTCAATTCTCTTTATAAACTCGTTATTTAAGTGGTTTTGTCTTTGTTTGTTCTTAGAAAGCCAATCTTTGTCTAGTTTATCAAAGGAGAGTCTTTCTACTGTGGACGAAGATATCATCCCTTTCGTCAGTTCCTTAAAACTAGAAAAACTTGGAGGATCTGTAAAAGATATTCTTTTTTTTCCATCACTTCGGCATGTATCAAAAAAATATTGTGAAGCTTCCTTTCTTACAGCCCCAAAAAAGTGTTGATTGCTTATGTATCGTACTGGACGAGTCCATTGAAACTGAAAAAAATCGGCCGCTAAAATGCCTTCCACCACTATGGGTGCTTTTTGATCTTTTTCTTCATCCAGATCCGCTCCCAAACGCGTGGGAGGAATTTCTTCTTTGAATAGCACTTTTTTTCGTGCAATCTCCTCTTTCTTTTCCTCTTTCTTTTCCTCTTCCTTTTCCTTTTCCTCGTCCTCGTCCTCCCAGTAAGTGTCAGCTTCTCGGCCTTGTCTGGCTAACCAATTTGGTTGCAGTTGTGGGGCTTGGACGCGTGTCAGTGGATGTGGAAAAATGAATACAGGTATTCTGCCTAAATAGTAGGCACAGGTAACAAATAAGAAAATATTCACGAACCGACCCGTGTTTCTCCTCAAGTTTATTAACAGCAAGTACTGAATTTCTGACACAACCCACTGAAAGGTTCGCATAAGGAATTCAAATTCTTCCCCAAGGGACCTAACAAGGTACTGATAAATCTTCTTTTTGTATTTATTCAATTCTGACTTAATGTACTTATTCAATTCTGACACACGGTACTGAAAGTGTGAAAAACGGACCTGAAATTTTGCCCCAAGGTACTTATAAATGTACTTATCCAATGCTGACACAAGTTCCTTCTTAGATCTACTCAAAAGATAGATCCGTATCCAGTCCAATAATCTTTTCGTGAATAAAAGGAAACAAATGTGACCAATTAACCAACCAACAAAACTACTTGTTACAAATAACATCTTGTTGTTGCATCGAAACATATAAACATTGACTAATCTGGCTAACGTTGAATTTGGTAAAAGGATCTGGTTGGCTAATTGAAAAATGAAAGTATTCAGGAAAATGAGGAAATTGCTTCTGGTACTGGTAGTGATAGTATAGTCCCAATTGTCGGCTGCGAAATAAAGCAAAAGATACGGTAGAAATAGTACAGCTAGTATATGAGGTGTCCACAATAGTAGATGCAGAGGCCTATTATAGATCGACATGAACCTCACGAGCTGGCCCATAATCAAACCAGTTATTGCTGCTGCCTTCTGCTCGGGTTCTTCAACGAAAAGGAAGAGATAAGCGGGCCTTATGGAGAATGTAGTTAGAAATCCATAATAGAGTCCGACCCCAACGACCGAATTGGTTATCTTCATACACAAGCTTACGAATGATTGAAATAGCATGATCACCACCTCCTTGGTTTTATTTTTTTTTCTATTGTCTATTGCAATAGACAATAAAATTTGTATCTATTTTTGTTTTTCTATTGATTTATATCTATGTGATTATTTTTCTATTGATTTATATCTATGTGATTATTTTTCGTTTTTATAGAAATTATTTCTTTATATAAATTATTTAAACGACCGAATTGATTATCTTGAGGCATAAAGGTACTAAAGATTACAAAATAATGATAACTCTCCAGTTTTTCTTTTTTGTTTTCTATTGCTATAGAATTTGTATAGTTCTTATTTCGTTCTTAGGATGATGATTTTGAAACTTTCCATATATAGAAAAGAAATAGA